CCGGCAGATGGCCAGTGGCCTAAAGAAAGGAAAGAATCGGTTACATTTTTCATATGATCTCCTCTTATATAGACTAAAAAACCGAACAGAGTTATTTTTTTATTACCTCTTTTCTTCTTTTATTCTATATTCTATTTGTTTATTTCCTATTTTAAAATCGAGTTAAATTAAAGAATATTCGAATTATAAACTAAACTACGAACTGCTCCTTTTGTTACAACATTTCCCCAAAATTGTTTTCCTTGGACTACGGACGGGAAGGATGAAAGCGAGTTGGTATGCTAATTCCTCACCCGCAAATCAGCCCTTCCCGTGGTTATTTTCTCAAAAAATACGTAATTGTAGGAGTTTAATTTGGATATAATTCGAAAAAGCAAACGACAAGTCCAAGCCAATAAAATATGAAAAAATAAAAAATTTTCATATTTCTAAAATTAAACAAAAGGATTCGCAAATAAAAGTGCTAATGCTACAACCAGTCCATAAATTGTTAAAGCTTCCATAAACGCTAGACTAAGCAATAGAGTGCCTCGTATTTTTCCCTCAGCTTCAGGCTGTCTCGCGATACCCTCTACAGCTTGACCCGCGGCAGTTCCTTGACCAACCCCAGGTCCAATAGAAGCAAGCCCTACAGCCAATCCAGCAGCAATAACAGAAGCGGCAGAAATCAGTGGATTCATGATAAGTTCCTCGTACCAAAAAAAAGAAATGGTTAATGATACAATCAACCAATGAATTATGACTTAATTATTCCGTCGCTAGGATTCATCCAGTCGAAGTAACTAAGAACTTCGAATATAATTATATTATTGAATCATCAGAACTACTTAGATTTATCTTTTTTAGTTTCTATTCGCAGAGCCCTTGTGAACCCATACGACTTCTGCTCTTCCATTTCTTGGTTCCGAACTGTTGAATTATTTCTTGATTTCATCTGTTTATTAATTCACAGTCATAATGAAACAGAAGACTTTTAATGAAACAGAAGACTTTTATTGACTATTGAAATCCCTATCTCCTCTCCAATTTCACAGTAATAGAGCAAATTATATATATCTTTAGTTCATATATAACAAGTCAATATCTAATATCACATATACGTGTTTTTCTTCTATAACGTAAACAAACCAGTCATTCATCTTAAATTGAATTAATTAAGTGTCGAAATAACTACAAAAGTTGGCTTATAGCCATTCAATTATATTACATATACCCCAATCAATTACATTACATATACCTGGTTCTAAACCCAAAATTTTGATGAATCCTTTTTTCGTATTTTCGTAAATTCTTTTCTCCCTTTCCTTTTCTTTATCCTTATTCCCACGGATACAAGGGAAATGGAAAAATGGATTAAGTAAATTATTGCATAGAAATCAAATTATTTTATTGATCTAAGTTCATGCAATTTATTATTTATAATAATTTTCTTTTGGTCAATTCTTGAACAAAAGCAACTGAAACCAGAATTGTTTCGCCCTTTTGTTTAATCACACCACATATCATAAACATATACTACAAGTATTCTTATGCAAAATTCAAACTATTCAATTATTTTATTATTTGAAATTTGACACAGGCTTACCAACATAAAACGAATACTCATTGAGAGGGTTAAATTAAACGGACGGAAGGGTTTAGGAAAAAGATCCTTTAGATCTCTTTCCTTTCTTTTTACAAGTCTCTAATATCGTAACTTTTTTCTATTACTCTAGATTGTATATAGCCCAAATTGTATATTTCCGAAGTAAATACTATCTTGAGCCGCGCATATGGGCTAAAAAAAGACTATTTCAATGATGGCCCTCCATGGATTCACCTATATACGCCGCAGCTAAAGTTGCAAAAATAAGAGCTTGAATACCACTTGTAAATAATCCAAGGAACATGACAGGTATAGGAACCACTGAAGGTACTAAAGAAACAAGAACAACAACGACTAATTCATCAGCTAAGATATTCCCGAAAAGTCGAAAACTAAGTGATAAGGGCTTTGTGAAATCTTCTAAGATGTTGATTGGTAAAAGGATTGGAGTTGGCTGAATATATTTCCCGAAATAACTTAATCCCTTTTTGCTAAGACCCGCATAGAAATATGCCACTGACGTAAGTAAAGCCAAAGCTACAGTAGTATTTATATCATTCGTGGGTGCGGCTAACTCTCCATGAGGTAATTGTATTATTTTCCAAGGTAAAAGAGCTCCTGACCAATTAGAAACAAAAATAAATAGAAACATAGTTCCAATAAAAGGAACCCAAGGACCGTACTCTTCGCCAATTTGAGTTTTACTTACATCTCGAATAAATTCAAGAACATATTCGAAGAAATTCTGCCCGCCAGTCGGAATAGTTTGCGGGTTACGAACAGCTATAGCGGCTGAACCTAATAAGATAGCAATTACAACCCAAGAAGTAATAAGTACTTGACCGTGGACCTGGAAACTCCCTATTTGCCAATAGAAATGTTGGCCTACTTCCACACCGGATATATCGTATAACCCCTTTAGTGTGTTGATGGAACATGATAGAACGTTCATATTGCCCTCTAAAAAAATCAAACTTTAAATAAAAATTTTTTGATTCAACCACCTGCCTACTTGAATCGGATATTTTGAATACTAACTAAACTAACTAATTACATAATATCCCCAGTTCTTTTTATTTCTTTTTTAGAATTAAGAAAAAAGAGTAAGCTATTCCCGAAATCTATGGGACTTCCGAAGTAAGTTATTTATCTTATTATTAATCAAGGATTTCTTATATAGCTAGAACGCCCTTCACAAATTGCGAATACTAATTTGTTAAGAATTAATCGGATTGAAGATATAGCGTCATCATTTGCTGGAATCGAAATATCTGCGATATCGGGGTCACAATTTGTATCGATTAAACAAATTGTTGGAATTCCCAAAGTGATACACTCTCGCAAGGCCGTATATTCTTCGTGCTGATCGACGATGATTACAATATCGGGTAACCCTGTCATATATTTAATTCCGCCCAGATATGTTTGCAAGCGAGATAATTGTCTTTTCAGCATAGCTTCATCTCTTTTCGGAAGACGGTTGAATTTCCCCATTTTTTGTTCCATTCTTAAGTCCCGGAACTTATAAAGCCTGGTTTCAGTAGTGGACCAATTCGTTAACATACCGCCAAGCCATTTTTTATTAACATAATGACACCGGGCCCTTATTGCAGCCCACGCTACTGAATCAGCTGCTTTATTTTTGGTACCAACAATTAAGAATTGTTTTCCCCTACTTGCCGCATCAAAAATCAAATCACAAGCTTCTGATAAAAAACGGGCAGTTTTAGTAAGATTTATAATATGAATACCTTTACGCTTTGCAGAAATATAAGGTGCCATTTTTGGATTCCATTTCCTAGTACCATGGCCAAAATGAACTCCTGCCTCCATCATCTCTTCCAAACGGATGTTCCAATATCTTCTTGTCATTTCTCCCCACACCCTCTTTCTTTTTTTGAAAAAAAAAAAAAGAGGGAACCCTGAAACTGAAATAAATAATTGTTCCGACGGAACTTTCTCTTCTACCGTAGATAGACACCCAAAACTTTTTATTCATTATTATCTTTTCATTTTTTTGATTACCAAATAATAAAATAATAATAATAAAGATAGTGAAAAGGATGAACTTAGGAGTCATTAAATCCTATAAATGATTCTTTTAGTGTATCATGGAAATTCTTTGATAAGGGACGAATCCAATAATTTTCTGTGGTGGAACAAAATATCTCGCATTTCCCCCCCGAATAGATTCTTTTTTTTTGTTTCCAAAGGAATGTTAATGTTGTTATGTTGTTTTGAAGGGTATACTAATCCTTTGAATCCGGTACCAACAGGTATCATCCCCCCCAAAACAACGTTCTCTTTCAGACCCTTCAACCAATCAATACGGCCCCGGAGAGCCGCCCTTGCTAAAACCCGAGCAGTTTCCTGAAAACTTGCCTCAGATATGAAACTTTGAGTATTGAGCGATGCTCTTGTTATTCCCAATAAGATGGCTCGGTAACAGATCGCTTCTTCTAAAGCGCGCCCCATTCGTTCCGCTCGTAACAATCCAATTAGTTCTCCGGGTGAAAAAACATTAGACATTCCATCTTCTGAAACCAAAACCTTTGATGTTATTTGACGTACAATAATTTCTATATGCCTATTATGAATCTGCACCCCCTGGGATCGATAAACTTTTTGTATCTTATTAACCAAAGAGATACGGCTTTGCACTATAGTTAGTTCAGCACCAATCAAAAATCCCCAGGGAATTCCAAGAATTCTTGTTATACATTCGTTCCAAACCTCAATCCTTTTTTCTAGATTCATCGATATTGAATCGATCGAACGCACTTCTAATACCTGTTCCACTTTTGGAAGACCCTGCGTTATATCACCAGATCTCGATTTTTCATAAAAAAATGTAACTAAAGTTTCTCCTTCGTAAAGGATTTCCCCATAATGGCCATGAACAGTTGCTCCCGGGGTGGCCAAAAAAGGCTTAGCGGATCGTATTACTATAGAGTCAACTTGAACAAGTATAACTTGACCCGATTTTAGGCGGGGTCTGTTTTTGGCTATACATACATTTTCACAAATCAACTGCCCAAGACTCATTATTGTAGATGTCTTTTCACAACAATTATGATCGAGAAAATACCAATTCAAATGGAATGGATTCAAAAAAATATTACTGGAGAGGTCGGGATTATAAATTTTTCCATGTTCATCCATTAAATAATATTTAATTACTTGAACCGTTTGTTTTAAATTGTCAAGTTGTAAATAGTTAGTTATCAATATATGATTATGAGTTAATAAATGATAAAATGAATAAAAATTCGCAATGGGAAAGGCTGTTCCTAAGGGGCCCAACGAATTCCTAATTGGAGGATTTTTGTGAATTGATTCTTTTATCACACTGTGATTTTTTACCGGACCCATTCGAAAACTATTGGATGATGATAAAAGAATCAACGGTTGGCAT